ACTTAGACAAATCTTGTTTATCGATAGCCTCGGACCAATCAATCGAATATTGATTAATACGTAATCGATCGAACACTACTTGAAAAAGGCTCTTCTGTTCAGAAACGAAATGGTCCAAATGTTCCTGGAAATTCTTGCTCCCATTGGACCATTTGTATCTATATGCATCAGGATCCCGATTCATGGATCTCTCGGTTCGAGAAATAAGAGGATCAAACCATTTCTTCTGACTCTTTTTCAAATTCGATAAATGTTGGTTGATCGTATATTTCATTTTCATTATAGTTATATGATTCAGAGTATCATTTCCTATTTGATCCCTTTGAATTCCATATTCGAAGTTGCGATCGGATCTATTCATTAAAAAGAATCGATTCGATACATTTCTTATGTACCCATAGGTGCTATATTGGATTTGAATCAGATTTCGGATCAATCTATATTGATTGACTGCCTCCATGATGTTGTTGCTAGCAAATACCGCTGTTTTTCGTTTTGGATCTTCCAAATCATTCCCGCAGTGGATCCGGACCGAAGAAAAAGCAAATCCCCTATGATACACCAGATCCGGCTCGGTTATTGATAGAGTGAATAGATCTGCCATTTCTTGAAATCTCTCTTCTGATTCAAAATCGTGGTGTAACGTGTATCCCCCTTTGTTCCGGTCATGGAATAGATGAAAGAAATCAAAAAATGGATTTTTGTTCAAGAATGAAATCTTATTGGAACTGTCCATATCTGGTTCATCCTTCGGAACCATATCACATCCCGGATCTGATGAAATAGGATGAATTGAGACGGTATTTTGTAAATACGTAATTATCTTGAATATATCAACCATTTCTTTATTTTCCGATCGCCTGAAAGGGACAAAAGAAACATCTTGTTTTTTCTTCCAAAATTTCTGATCTCTAGTGGACCTCTCGGTAGGATTCGAACCCAGATGAAGTTCTGACCATCTGTCAGAGAAAAAAGAACGAATTGATCTTGTAGGATTCCCAAGAAATTCTTCGATTTCTTTCGGAAGCAGATGATTATTCATCTGCTTCTCACGTTTCGTGAATAGCCGGGACATTGAGGAAGATCCAAAAAGGCATTTCGGGAATCGATCTGATTCTATCTCTGTTCGTTCCGTTTGAAGAAAGGAAGGATCCCAAAGAATCGATCTTTCTTTTAGTTGCTGAATCTCTGTTTGATCGATCAATGTGTGATATTCTGAATCCTCATTTCTAATGGAATCGAAAAGATCTCTGAATTGATCAGAAGATCCTTTCGATTGGCTAGAATCCGTTACTTGAACGAAAATAGATCTTGTGGAATCATATTGAATATTTGACAATACATTCCGTACCCTGCTAAAAAACCGATCCTTGTTTACCAACCACACATTGTCTAACCAAATCCAATTCTCTCTCGATACGTTCCTCAAAAAATCCGATTCGTGCTGATTCTTCCCCCAACTAACGAAGAGATCTTGTCGGAATTGCCACATATGAAATTGAGCACAATTTTGCAAAGAAATACCCCACTTGTTTCTCGAGAAGAGATGGGAAACATGCTCAATATCATTTGATTGAATAGTTGCCTCAGCTCCTTGTTGTTTGAAGAAACCCTCCCCTTCAATTGGTCGTTTTTCACGAAAAGCAGACATGAGATAACAAATCAAGTCTTTCCCTAAGATTTCGAATAGCTGTCCCGAATTCAAGTTGATTATGTTTCGCTTCTTCCTCGGAGAAAGACGATCAAACAATTCCCAATCATGGTCCTTGCGGATCGGATCATCCGTATAGGATAAAAAAAGAAACCCCAGATATTTGCTATCTTTCTCTTTGAATGAGATCTCAATTCCAGCTACGGTTTCATTAGCTATCTTACAACTAGAATCCCTCTTTTTTCCGATCCGGTTCCTCCACCACCGCGAACCCCGGTTCGATTCAGGCATGATACACTTTTTATTTATTGGGAGAACCCAAGTACTCTCTTGCGGATCCATGAAACAACTCTCAGAAATCTTTTTCCCTTTTGGAAGATACAGGAGCGAAACAATCAACCTATTGATATTGGAAGACCAAAAAGATTCTTCCAATGTCTCATTTCTGGGTCCAATGGAATTCATAGGTATAGGAAGAAGCCCCATCAAATAGAGATTTTTTCTTTCGACCATCTTTTGATTGTTAATACGAGATATAAGGACCGCTACTACAAGCAGTACTACACCTTTGATCATGAAATATCGATTGCTTGTTGAACCCTGTGAATCACGTGAAAGTAGGATACTCCAAATTCGGGGGTCAAAGAGTTTCATAAAACGTTCTTGGTGGAAAAAAATGTGAGTGAAAGATCCCACTGAATCGAATTTGATCCATGAATCTAAGAAATAGTGAGAATTTTTGATCTCTCTCAATATCTCTCTCAATTCGAAGATCCAGGATTTGAATTGATGTCGTTTCATTGATTCCTCCTAAAGATTTTCATTGATTCCTCCTAAAGATTTCATTTC